ATGGCAGTTCCAAAAAAACGTACTTCTATGTCAAAAAAACGTATTCGTAGAAATATTTGGAAGAAAAAAGGATATTTAGTTGCAGTAAAAACTTTTTCTTTAGCGAAATCGATTTCCACCGGGCATTCCAAAAGTTTTTTTGTGCGACAAACAAATAATAAAGTCTTAGAATAATCTCAATTGATATAGCCTAAAGAACCTCAAATTTTGTAAGATGAATGTTAACTAATGTATTTTTCTGTATTGAATTTCTCAATATTACTTAGAACTCACTGCTGTGATATATAGAATAAGAGTTTTTTGTATATTGGGTTCTAAGTATTATTTTTTTCCCTATCGCAATTGTACTTTTCTATTGTGAAAAGTACAATTGTGATAGAGATTGAAACTCTTTTGTTATATGCCTATAACAAAACTTAATTGGTTTTGTAAATGGTAAAAACTTAATTGGTTTTGTAAATGGTAAAAACTTAATTGGTTTTGTAAATGGTATTCTAAATTATAAATTATATGCGCAATAAAGAATATTAATACTTTAATTTTAATATACTAAGGTATCGAAATTATTAGAAAAATAACAAATTATTTGTATTTAATGATGAAATTGTGATAGATATGAAATCCTAGTTATTTGATTTTTTTCATTGAAAAAAATCAAATAAATCTTTTTCATTTGAATCCATGAAATCGGATAAATGAAAAACAAATCATAAAAAAATAGAGAAAAAAAGACAATTCTTAGTTTTATACCTCAACCGAGAAAAAACTATGGAGTTCCAACTGTTTGGGGAAAACTTAGTTTCTAGTACATGAAAGTTGATTGTTAAAAAACCCACGACGATACTACCTAGGTAGGTATTTTATTGAGGATTCAAATATTTAAACCACAAACCAGTCTTTATTCATTGATTCTAATTAATGTTTCCTAAACTATATTGAATCCTTGAATCTCGACGATTCAACATGAATTGACTATTATTATTTCAAGTAAGCCGCCGTGGTGAAATCGGTAGACACGCTGCTCTTAGGAAGCAGTGCTAAAGCATCTCGGTTCGAGTCCGAGTGGCGGCATCTTCTAAAAGAGATACAATAGATCCTAAAATGTATTCAATTCGCGATTTCCAATTCTGTAATGGGACCCCTTTTATGATATTTGCGACTTTAGAACATATATTAACTCATATCTCTTTTTCGATCATTTCAATTGTGATTATGATTCATTTGATGACCTTATTAGTCCACAAAATTGTAGGATTACGTGATTCATCAGAAAAAGGGATGATAGCTACCTTTTTCTCTATAACAGGATTATTAGTTTCTCGTTGGATTTCTTCGGGACATTTTCCATTAAGTAATTTATACGAGTCATTAATCTTCCTTTCGTGTAGTTTCTTCATTATTCATATGATTCCCAAGATACGTAACCTTAAAAACGATTTAAGCACAATAATTGCACCAAGTACCATTTTTACTCAAGGCTTTGCCATGTCGGGTCTTTCAACTGAAATGCATCAATCCACAATATTAGTACCTGCTCTACAATCTCAGTGGTTAATGATGCACGTAAGTATGATGTTATTGAGCTATGCAGCTCTTTTATGCGGATCATTATTATCAGTCGCTCTTCTAGTCATTACATTTCGAAAAAACATCAAAATTTTTTGTAAAAGCAATAATTTATTAATTAAGTCATTTTTCTTTGGTGAGATTGAATATTTGAATGAAAAAGGAAGTGTTTTTAAAAACACCTCTTTTCCTTCATTTCGAAATTATTACAAATATCAATTAACTGAGCGTTTGGATTATTGGAGTTATCGTGTCATTAGTCTAGGGTTTACCTTTTTAACCATAGGTATTCTTTGTGGAGCAGTATGGGCTAATGAGGCATGGGGGTCCTATTGGAATTGGGACCCCAAGGAAACTTGGGCATTTATTACTTGGACCATATTCGCGATTTATTTACATACTAGAACAAATATAAATTGGAAAGGTACGAATTCGGCACTTGTAGCTTCTATAGGATTTATTATAATTTGGATATGTTATTTTGGGATCAATCTATTAGGAATAGGTCTACATAGTTATGGTTCATTCACATAAACATCTAATTGAATAAACTACATGAAGAATACATAAGATAAAAACATCATCCCATATATAACGAAAGTTTGTTTTTATGAGTTTTTGAGAACCATTTAAATTTGAATGATTCCTTGATTCAAACGGTTCTCAAAAACTCGAGATGTATCTAATTACAATTCTTATTCATTTTATTTCTTTTTTCATTATACAGTACAGCAAACGATTTTCAAAATATTAAATTCAAAGAATTATAAGACTTTCCTTCCGTTTCATTAATGAAACACTATCTATGATAATAATTGGATAAGATAGCGTGTACCTTGTCAACTGATAACGAGAGAACAAAATCGGGATAAATACCAATACTTATTACGGGTAGAAAGATACAGATTGAAAGAAATAGTTCTCGTAGTCCAGAATCCCAAAAATTAGAGTTTGGAATATTAAATAACTTGTATCCATAAAACATCTGACGTAACATAGATAATAAATAAATAGGAGTTAATATCATTCCAATTGCCATTACAAAAGTAATTAGCATTTTTGACATTAAAAGATATTTTGTACTAGTAATTAGTCCAAAAAATACTACAAATTCCGCAACAAAACCACTCATTCCTGGCAATGCAAGAGAAGCCATTGAGAAGCTACTGAACATGGTAAATGTTTTTGGCATTGGGATAGATATCCCTCCCATTTCTTCGAGATAAACAAGGCGTGTTCTATCACAACTCGTTCCCGCCAAGAAAAAAAGTGCAGCACCAATAAATCCATGAGAGAGCATTTGTAAAATAGCTCCATTGAGTCCCATGTCGGTTATAGAACCAATTCCTATAATTGTGAAACCCATGTGAGATACAGAGGAATAGGCTATTCTCTTTTTTAAATTACGTTGACCAAGAGAAGTTGAAGCTGCATAGATTATTTGCATTGTTCCTATTATCACCAACCAAGGAGAAAATATAGAATGAGCGTGGGGTAGTAATTCCATATTGATCCGAATCAATCCATATGCGCCCATTTTTAATAGGATTCCAGCTAAAAGCATACATGTACTGTAATGTGCTTCTCCATGGGTATCAGGTAACCATGTATGTAGGGGTATAATCGGCAATTTGACAGCATAAGCAATAAGGAAGCCAAAATAGAATATTATTTCCAATGCCACAGGATATGATTGATTAATTAATCTTTCAAAATCTAATGTTGGTTCATTGGAACCATATAAACCCATACCTAGAACTCCTATTAAGAAAAAAATGGAACCCCCTGCAGTGTACAAAATAAACTTTGTAGCCGAGTAGAGACGTTTCTTTCCCCCCCACATGGATAAAAGTAAGTAAACAGGAATTAATTCTAACTCCCACATGATGAAAAAAAGTAAAAAGTCTCGAGAGGAAAATAATCCTATTTGACCGCTGTACATTGCTAGCATCAGGAAATAGAACAACCGCGAATTTCGAGTAATTGGCCAAGCTGCTAAAGTTGCTAAAGTAGTGATAAATCCTGTCAGTAAAATGGGTCCTATGGAAAGTCCATCGATTCCTAGTCTCCAGTGGAAATCAAAAACATCTATCCATTTAGAATCTTCCTTCAATTGCATTAATGGATCATCCAATTGGAAATGATAACAGAATGCATAAGTCGTTAGAAGGAGTTCTAATAAGCATATACATATAGTATACCACCTAAACATCTTATTCCCTCTATGAGGGAAAAAGAAAATTGAGGAACCCGCGAATATCGGTAAAACAACAAGTATTGTTAACCAAGGAAAATAACTCGTGATAAAGACTAGATACATTTTGCCCAGAGAAGCCCGTCCTCAAAATAATATATTTTGTCGAGCACGGGCTTTTGTCGGTAAAGAGGAATCACAAACGATTCAAGTGGAGTTTTTTGTAACGTATCAATAAGATAGAGCCATGCTGCGAGTTGTTTCAGGCCCTAAATAAACACGGACACTCAAAAAATCTGTTGGGCAGGCAGATTCACATCTCTTACAACCTACACAGTCCTCGGTTCTTGGCGCGGAAGCTATTTGCTTGGCTTTACATCCGTCCCAAGGTATCATTTCCAATACATCTGTGGGGCAAGCTCGTACACATTGAGTACACCCTATACATGTATCATAAATTTTTACTGAATGTGACATTGGATCTATAAAGTACAGTTTTGAACATAAAAGATTTTCGATCTGGTCAAATCAAATTAGTAGTAAATGAATCATATATTATATATTGTAATATTGTAGACACCAGACGAAACAGTGGTTTATTAAAAATAATCAATATATTTCTTAAATCAATCTGTTTATGAGAAAAGGTCAAGACACTTTGATTTTCGTTTCAACAATTATGATGATACGAGTTGCACATGCGAATTAAAATTAATTGGCCAACAAATCGGTCATCATTATTTCAATATAAATATAAAAATGCAATTCAATAAAATGGAATTGCATTCAAATTCAATAAAAAATAGTATTTCAATTCTATTAAATATTTTTATGTGTCTTTATTTAAATTATCTATGATGATTATCACTAATTATTCAACAAATTCGATTGATTAATACGAGTTGATTTTCTGTTACGATGTATCGACGAAACAATAGCAAGTCCAATAGCTGCTTCAGCAGCTGCAATGGCTATAACAAAGATTGAGAAAATGTCTCCTTTTAATTGGCGACTATCAAATATATCAGAAAATGTTACAAGATTGATATTAACTGAATTTAGTATAAGCTCAAGACACATAAGCGCTCTAACCATGTTTCGACTTGTGATCAATCCATAGATACCGATAGAAAATAAATAAACACTCAAAAAAAGGACATGCTCAAACATCATTGACTAACTCCTTATCAATCTCGATTCATTTCAATATGAACAACAATTCAACCGATTCAATTGATTAGAATAGAACAATTACACAACAAAAGAAGATATTGACGGTAGATGGATTCAACTAAAAATTGATATTTATTTATTTATAATTTAGTTAGAATTCTAAGAATTGGGAATCATTATAAGTTAAGTATTTTTATTGCTTATTGTCGAGCCATAGTAATTGCACCTATCAAGGAAACTAAAAGAATTATTGAAATGAGTTCAAATGGAAGATAAAAATCTGTTGATAAGTGAATCCCAATTTGTTGAACGTTATTTATTAGGTCCTGTTCCATAATCTGGTTTGACCTTGCAGTCCAAATAATTCCATACCATGACGTATCTGGGATAGTAGTAATTAGTGAAAAAAGAATAGTTGTACAAACCATCAAAGTGATCCCATCTCCAATGGTCCAAAAATAGGAATTATTGTAATATTCTGAACCATTCATGAACATTACAGCAAATATGATCAAGATATTTATGGCTCCCACATAAATAAGGAGCTGTGCGGCAGCTACAAAATAGGAGTTCGATGAAATATAGAATAAGGATATACAAACAAGAACCAATCCCAATGAAAAGGCAGAATAAATTGGATTGTTAAATAATACTACCCCCAGACCCCCTAATACAAGAATTGACCCCAGAAATACAACAAGAATATCATGTATTGGTCCAGGTAAATCCATTATGTATAAAATACAAAATAAATAACTTTAACTATTTCATGACCTTACTTTAACTTTACTAAATAAATGGTCCAGGAAAGGAAAAGGGGTTACCCTATTTTTGTTTTCTTGTATATAATATTGTATTGTATATGATACATTTATAATTGAATTGAATTTGAATATGGATTAATGTAGATATAGATAAAATTATCGGGCCAACCTTACTTTATTTATATTTATCCGAAAGAAAAAAAAAAAAAATAAAAAAGTAGTTGAAATTTGCTATTTAGAAATCATCACTAAAAATATATTTTTAGTTTAAATCAAAGAGTGATTCTCAACAATCATTAGTTTTTATTTGTAGTTACGGACTACCCAAAATAAAAAGCTTGGATCCTTTATATCAAAACAAAATCTTAGTAATCGGTAATTGTTCTTGAATCAAAGGGTTTATCTTTGTCTATTTTTATTTGAGTCGAATTCATAACTGTTTGAATTGTATAATCTCCAATTATTGAGATTGGTAATCGACCCAAAGCAATTTGATTATAATTCAATTCGTGACGATCATAAGTAGAAAGTTCATATTCTTCAGTCATTGATAAACAATTTGTTGGACAATACTCGACACAGTTACCACAAAATATACAAACCCCGAAATCTATACTATAATTAAGTAATTGTTTCTTTTTAATATCTCTTTCAAATGTCCAATCAACAACGGGTAGATCTATCGGGCATACACGAACACATACTTCACAAGCAATACATTTATCAAATTCAAAGTGGATTCTACCCCGGAAACGCTCTGATGTGATCGATTTTTCATAAGGATATTGAATAGTTACAGGTAAACGATTTGTGTGGGATAAGGTAATTATGAAACTTTGACCAATGTACCTTGCAGCTCGTATTGTTTGTTGACCATAATTGATGGACCCAATTACCATAGGGAACATATTGTAGATATACATGAAAAATTTGACGTTTCTTTCTCTTGTTTGATAGAGATTATGAATCTAAAATAGTGTTATCGTATTCTCTTATTTATAATGAAAGAAGTTGGGAAGAAGTTGTTAATAACAGATTACCTAGAGAAATAGGTAAAAGAAATTTCCATCCAAGATTTAATAACTGGTCCATTCTCATTCTAGGTAAAGTCCATCTTGTTGTGATAGAAATGAAGAGAAACAAATAAGCTTTAGTTAATGTAATAAGGATACCCACTGTCATTCCAAAAATGCTGGCGATTTTTTTTATTCCGAAAAGCTCAGAAATGGATATATACGGAATAGGTAAATTCCACCCACCTAAATAAAGAACTGTTACAAATAATGAAGAAACTAATAAATTTAGGTAAGAAGCAAGATAAAATAAACCGTATTTGATACCCGAATACTCGGTTTGATAACCTGCTACTAATTCCTCCTCTGCTTCTGGTAAATCAAAGGGCAATCTCTCACATTCGGCTAGAGAAGAAATTAGAAAAACAATAAATCCTATAGGCTGACGCCACAGATTCCACCCCCAAAAACCATATTTTGACTGTGCTTCAACTATATCAACTGTACTTGAACTGTTAGAGAATCATAGTCGATAATAACATCACTGTTCCCATCGCTATTTCAAAACCGTACGTGAGACCTCAGCTTCATACGGCTCCTCGATGGCCACAAAAAAAATGTAAGGATGGGTTCGGTATTATCACCATCTTTGGATGGATAGAATAAAGATACATCGGAAAGTCCCAAATTAGACCAATGGAATTCTGTCTGCTAGAATAAGAAAAAAAGTGCTTCCGAATTGATCTCATCCTTTACAATAAAAATTTCTCTTTGTTCGGTAATAACTTAATATTTCAATAAAATACTCCTTATATCAATCAATACAAAATAAAAAGAATTAGTCATTAGTTCATGAATCGTGATAAGAATTCAATATGTATGAATATGGATAGAGAAAAGAATAAATAAGGATCCCCTTTTTTTATTATTCATTCAATTACTACATTCCATTTCTTTTTTCCTGTTCTTCTGTCTCAGAGGAGGATACTCAAAAATAAAATAAAGAATTAATTCGTTCTTGATAGTCATTTCTTTAACCAGTGAATAGGAGCATACTCTAGATCGGAATCGTAGGGAAGTACTACTTGATCATTTCTACCAATTTCAAGTCCTTATTATGATTCGTTTTATGAAGAAATACCTCTTTTTTGATACCTTACATTATCTCCATTACTAATCCTTTGTGTACCTTGGTGTTCCTAACCGTCCACTGACTTTTGATTGATCCCCGGTATAGTAATACATATGAGACAGTAGTAGAAACTCCATACAGTTGATCCTTTGTTTGCGCCCGCTTCAAGATATGATGACTAATCAAAAAATCTTAATCTTGGGGTAAGCAGTTTACACTGCTTATTTTTACTTCAACTTTATTCTTGTACATAGGGAATGAGATTGTTTCTTCTTACTACAAATTTGGAAGCTGTTTAGTTTCACTCATATAACTATCTGGTTTAACTCATCAACCCGAATGCTGAATAAAAAAAATGAAAACATCTATTCAATACATTGAACCTCTTTCTTTTTTCTTTTATTTCTAGAAGAGAGGTTCAAAGTTCATATTCCAACGAATCACACGTAGAGATATTGATAACACACATAGAGTTAATGGTATTTCATAACTAATAGATTGAGCAGCAGCTCGTAGACCACCTAAAAAGGAATATTTATTATTCGATCCATATCCTGACATAAGAAGCCCAATAGGAGCAATACTAGAAATGGCGATCCATAAAAAAACACCTATACTGAGATCGGCTAAAACAAGACGATACCCAAAAGGAATTACTAAATAACTTAGTAGAATTGATATAACCGCTATAGACGGTCCCACACTAAACAAACGAATATCTCCTCGAGATGGGAGGAGGTCCTCTTTAAAAAGTAGTTTAGTCCCATCCGCTATAGCTTGAAGAATTCCCAACGGGCCAGCATATTCAGGCCCAATACGTTGTTGTATCGCTGCAGATATTTCTCTTTCTAACCACACAATTACTAGTACCCCCATTGTTATTCCCAATATAAGGGTCAAAATGGGTACAATCCATATTAGTCCATACACTTCTTTTAAAAATTCCGATGTATAAAAAGAATTGATAGTTTGTACTTCTGTCGTATCAATTATCATTTCAACGATCAACTTCTCCCATAATGATATCTATACTACCCAATATCGTCATGATATCAGCCAATTTCATTCTTTTAACTAACTGAGGAAGAATTTGCAAATTGATAAAACCAGGTGGACGAATTTTCCATCTCCAGGGGAAAACACTATTATCTCCTATCAAATAAATTCCCAATTCTCCTTTTGGGGCTTCCACTCTCACATAAAGTTCTTGTTTCGACAATTCTAAATTGGGTGAAGGTTTTTTACTAATAAATCTATATTCAAAATCATTCCATTCGGAATTCTTTGCTCTATCAAAGCGTCGTACTTCTAAATTTTCATAAGGTCCTCCAGGAATTCCTTCTAGAGCTTGTTGAATAATTTTTATGGATTCCCTCATTTCACCAATTCGTACTAAATAACGAGCTAATGAATCTCCTTCTTTTTGCCATTGGACTTCCCAATCGAATTCATTGTAACACTCATAATGATCAACTTTACGAAGATCCCATTGGATTCCAGAAGCTCGTAACATCGGTCCTGATAAACCCCAATTTACAGCTTCTTCTCCACCAATAATGCCCACTCCTTCAACTCGTTCCAAAAAAATGGGATTCCACGTAATAAGTTTTTGATATTCAACAACTCCTGTTAAAGAATAATCGCAGAAATCCAAACATTTATCTATCCATCCATAAGGTAGATCAGCAGCTACTCCTCCAATACGGAAATAATTATGCATCATTCGCATACCTGTGGCGGCTTCGAATAGATCATATATCAATTCCCTTTCTCTGAAAATATAGAAAAAGGGAGTCTGTGCACCGATATCCGCCATAAAAGGTCCAAGCCATAACAAATGAGAAGCTATACGGCTCAATTCCAGCATAATTACTCTGATATAGCTAGCTCTTTGAGGTACTTGAACATTTTCCAATTGTTCTGGCGCATTTACGGTTATTGCCTCTGTGAACATAGTAGCTAAATAATCCCATCGTGTTACATAAGGTAGATATTGTATAATTGTTCGATTTTCCGCTATCTTTTCCATTCCTCTGTGTAAATAGCCCAATATGGGCTCACAGTCAATAACATCTTCACCATCGAGAGTAACGATTAGTCGGAGAACACCATGCATTGATGGGTGGTGAGGCCCCATATTGACTATCATGAGATCTTTTCTTGTAACCGGTACTGTCATATCTTTTCTTCCTTAATTCATTATTCCATGAATTCCTCAAAACGAGACTCATCAAAACGAAAAATTGAATACTACTAAAAAAAATTCAAACGATTAAATTAACGAGTTTTTGGCTCTCGAATATCCAACTGACCAATTAATTTCTTATAACGTACTCTATTTTTCTTTGACAAATAAGCCAGCAACCGTTGACGTTTTCCTAGAATTTTTCGTAGACCTCTTTGTGATAAAAAATCTTTTTTGTGCAATTCCAAATGTGAAGTAAGTCTCCGTATCTTATTGGTGAAACTGAATACTTGAAATTCAACAGAACCCTTGTTTTCTTCTTTTTCTTCTTGTGGAATAATGGAAATGAATGAATTTTTGACCATAAAAGATTTTTCTATCCTTTTTCTTTCTTTTTCATGGATTTTTCCGATCAGGAAAAATAAAAAAAAAAAAAAAGAATTATGCCGGTTATTTTAATCTAGTACACACATTATTTTAATCTAGTACACACATCTAGTACACACAAAAATTTGGATTTATTCATATACTACTTCTTTATTTTATCCAAATCAAATTGAAAATTTGATTTGGATAGAAAGGGATAATATGTTTCCGCATTAACGAAAGAAAAGAATTTATTTCTATCTAAAAGGATTCCCCTAATTTATTTATTCCTATATCCAATTGAATGGATACACCATTCAATCTGTATCATTTACCAAAATATAACATAGCATATGCATACACCTTTCGGCTTTCATATACCGAAAATGTCACGGAATATAGATATATATATGATATAGGAAATATACTATTAAATTAAATAATTCTAAATCGTGGATACATATGTATCCTTGACATACTGAAACGACTGCCATTATTGGTATCAAACCAATAGCGATTCATACAAGCTAAATCTTCTAATCGGTAATTGGGCCAAAGAACAAATTTGCATTTAATGAATTTATTTGTATCCGTATTAAGATGCTTGTCCTCATCCAAAAATTTTCCAGAGTTTCTTATGTTATTTTCATTGCAAAATAATGGATTTCTATTTCTATCCGTAACATTCCAATTATGGGAATTGAAACAAATTAACATTCTCAATTCTCTGCGACGTCTAGGAGATAGAATATTTTCGGGAACAAGGAAATCATAATAATTTGTGTCCCCATTCACAAGCATATTCCCATATCGTACAATGGGTTTATCCAAATTCCTCTTATCAATATATCTTTTTTTTATGCATTTTCTATTAGTTTGGTGTTTATTGTTCTCGACCAATGAAATACTTATAGTTTGATATATAATCAATTTTCCATCCCTTTTTATAGATAGACGAATTGGTTCGATAATTAATATTCCCTTTTTTATCAATTCTGTAAGAGCTAGATCTTTCTGAATTAGCATTACATCCAGATGTATCTCTCCTCTTTGAATTGAGGATATAGCAATTTCTTTTGGATTTATCAGTCTAAGTAAGAGACAATATACCTTGATATTATTGATCATTCTTTGGTTCAAGGAGTCATCCCATCTTAATTGAAAAAGGAAATATTTTTTCAGGAAGAAATCTAGTTCTGCTTCCTTGTTTTTCTTGGATTGTTTTTTCTTCTTACCTTTTTTAATGGTAATGTCTGATCTCGCATAATTCTCTTCAATATCTTTTTTTTTTTTTTGTAGATCTGATACAAGATTTACTTGGTCCTGTTGCTCATTTTTTTGTTGGTTGGAATTTTCTAATTTAAGATATTTTTTTTGATGAGATATCATCTGAAGATTATTTTTTCCATTTATATTGATGTTTTTATTTTGACTTTTATTTTTATAAAAATAAAAGTCAAAAAGAAGTAATTTGATTGGTATAATCCATGGTTTAATCTTATATGCATCAAAAAGTAAGACAAATTCTGGGAAGAACCAAGATTCTAGATTTGATATGGTATGATAAACTCTTTCTTGATTCATTCCCATCCAATTAAAAAAAATACTTTTTTGATTGGATGGGTTGATTTCTTGATGAATCATAAGAGAAAAAATATCTTTTTTTTTCAATTTGTTGTTGATTTTTTTTTCAGTCTTAGTATTTTTATCAATTTTGGTACCGATATGTGTATTGGTCCAGGTCTCAATATCGATATTTTTTCTAAGACAAAAGTGGAGAATTTGACAATCAAAATATTTTCTATCTAGATTTTTATGCGTATCAATAATATATCCTTCTTCTAGATAATCACTAATAGCTGTACTTACCAATACATAAAATGATTCGGATTTTGGTTTATTGAAATTATATGGAATTTTGTGAACCCCATTTACTTGTAATCTTGACCCATAAATATAAGAATCCTCCTTATCCCCATAGTTCATATATTTATGTGATAAAAGATCATATCTGTAGTGTTTTTTCCATTTTTCTTTTTGATTTGTCAATGAATCCGCTGCATAGTAATTTTGTTTCACGTAATGAATTAATTGGTTTTTTTCTTTTTTATATGAATCCGCTTTAATTGAGTCCTTATTTTGAATCCTATAACGTTGATTGATTCTATTTCGCCATTTTTGTGGTACTAACCGCGACCATTTGGTTTGAGATAAATTGTATTGATAATGCCCCTTTAACCAGTTTTTCCATTCAATCAGTCCAGACTTATGAATTTTCTTATGTCTTGAATTGTAATCAAATATTCCTCGTGTCATACAATAATTCTTGATTTTATCTTTAATAAAAGGGTAAGTCCCCTGATATTGAAGTAGAGATTTCAATTGATACTTGTTAAGTAATTGGGTTTGTGATAATTTGTAAAATACATATGCTTGGGATAAGGAGGATAAGTCATAATACATTTTTGTACTATTACTAATATTAGTATTCGAAAAGGACTTTTTTATAGTGGAAAAAAAGTTCATTGTATTTTGATCTCTTTCATCAATTCCTTCCTGATTTGTTTGATCGTTGTAAATGGATTTATTGATTATTTTTTTTGTTGATTCAAAGAAAAGTTGGAAATAGATCCTGTGAATGGTAATCATAGATAGCAAGATATCTATATATATATTTTCAATCAGAGATTTCATAAAATAATGTGATTTACGTATTAATCGTATATTTATTCTTTGGAATATCTGCCAAATATGTTTCTGTGATTTCGATCTTTTATCATCACAAGTTAGAATTATTTTTTTCTTGTCTTTTGTGATTCGTTCTATTTGATTCCTGATTGTGATTGTTCTATCAGAAAGATCTTTCATCTTTTTTTCTATGAGTGAATAATTTGTCCAATTCATGGGTTGTATTTGAATGGTTGATTTGTGAATAATCTTATTATTTATTTCGGAATCTTTTCCATTTTCAGCCGTTTCATATACTTTCACCCTGCTCAATTCAAATAAGAATATTGGGTTTACTTTTTGAATTTCCTTCATTATTCGTTTTAGAACTAGAAGTATTTTAATGATCCATCTTGTTTTTTCTTTTGAAACTTTTAGAAGTAGAAATAAATCCTTTTTAACTTTTCTAACTTTTTTTTGGAGTTCTTTATAAATGGGTTCAAAAAAGGAAGGTCGTTTTCGGGGATTCCCAAAAGGGAATTCCGCTTCCATTCCCCAAACTGTTAAAAAACAAAAATTGTCTTTTTTTCCCTTTTTTTTTATTTGATCCCTAGGATGAGATCGTATTTTAGATCTTCGCCAAGGTTTCAAACAGAAAGGAAATAGAATCTTTATCTGAATACCGTCTGTTAACCAATCTTTGGGAAATTCTGTTTCTGATAATTGAACACCATTATAAGTGCATTTAACATGCATTTCTCTATTCCACTCCTTCAAATCCTCATACCATTCGGGGAATTGGAATAATAACATACGGCCAATATTTTTAGCAATTATCAATGAAGGCAATACAATGTATTTTCTAAGAAAAGATTGGGTTACTAACATCAAACCTCTTATTGCTTGAGCAAATATAATGCTATCCCAAGTTTCTGATATTACTATACGTTCATTTTCCTCTTTTTTTTCTTCGTTTTTTTTTTCTTTTTCCCTTGTCTCTTCCTCCTCAAAATCAAAATGTGAAATTTTCAATTCTGGTTCTCTCCCCAACGAATTCCTAAAAATGAGATTCATCATTTCAGAGATATAAAAAGAAGAAAAAAAAAATGTTTTGTCTATTCGATCCAAAAAAAGCGGAGAATGAACATTTGCTTGAAACATTTCCCAAATAATCGTTTTACGTCTTTGAGCACGCATGGATCCTTTGATTATATCCCGACGAAAATCCGATTGTTGCGAGTAACGTATCAAAGCCACCTCTTCTGCTTGATCACTATTATTAGTATTATTTGTAGTTGTAATAGGGTTGGTATTCTGATTGTTATCAGTATAAATTACTACGCGTTTGGCTTTTCTTGAACGAATTTCATGATCTTCCTTAGATTCTTCCTCATTTTCTTCCTCCTGTTCTTCCAAATCATCAGTTAATTTGTATGACCACCGGGGAACCCTTTTACGGATTTCTTCTATTCCAATAGATTTATTTCTAATTATTGTTTGATCGTTTGTATCAGTTGTAATTACATCGAATACCCATTTTAAAGCTTTTGTTTGATTTTCTAAATCAATTCTTGTTTGCTCTCTCAATAAAGAATATTTTTTAAAATGCAAAATGGGTGCAGGCTCAAAAGGAAATTCTTTGATTGAGGTTAAGGAATTACCAATATAATTCAGTAATGATTCCTTATCAGGCGGATTCTTTTGATGTTCAAATTTTCTGGAATAATTAGAATTATTAGGAAGTAGCCCATAAATCTTATTTATCCAATTGATTTCTATGGAATCCTCCGTATCTGTAGAAGTGATTAAATCATTCATGATCATATGTGAATAGAATTTTTTTATTGTTCCACGATATGGTCCCCTCAAAAAGGGGTCATACGTTTTGGGCAAGTATTTTTGTTCGTTTTCATCATTGCATAATCTGGTCCTTTTTTCGA